CATCGTTGAGTGACAAATGGGAAATTTATGGAAAGTTACAATCCCCACCACGGAATAGTGCACCTACACGCCTTCATCGCCGTTGTTTTTTGACCGGAAGACCAAGAGCTAACTATCGAAACTTTGGACTATCCGGACACATACTTCGTGAAATGGTTCATGCATGTTTGTAGCCAGGAGCAACAAGATCAAGTTGGTAAGGATTAACCTTTCATTTCATTTCTATGGTCAATGATCATAAAGGGCGGCCTCTTTACCATTCTGTATAAATGGGCTGATCTTATTTGTACAGATATTTTAGAGGGGCACATTCAATCCTTGTTTGTCTATTAGTTTTGACTTCTTCTCTTCAGCGCGGGGTAGAGCTGTTTGGTAGCTCGCAAGGCTCATAACCTTGAGGTCACGGGTTCAAATCCTGTCTCCGCAACATCTTTTTTTAGTTTATCAAAAAATGGATGTTTGGCTCTGTTAACTATCCCCCCTTTTAGGGGGATGGTAGGAAAGGGGGGGTATCCTCATCAGAATATGAGTCTGTGACTGCATCAATTCTCCCACAGAACTCAATGATAATCGGACGGTGATCCTCGTCATCATCATCATTACGAGGGATTCTGGTGCGCCATCCTTCTGACATAAACTCGTCTAGCATTACAGGTGTGCGTTGCTTCTGAACGTACTCATCCGTTAGCTGTTTGATGAGCTCTTCGAGAGTAAGGGCATAGGCTGTTGAGAAACCGAGCCCTTCGACTTTTTTTTAAGCTTTCTTTTTCTTTTCATTTTCAGTCGGGTGGTTCAAACTAAATGAAAGAAAGGTCGAACAACTTCTTCTATTGAATGGGCATCTGGTTCCTGGGCTAAAGCCCTAACAGCCTATTGATCGGAAAAGGAAGTTCCAATGAAAGCCTTGAAAAGGAAGGTTATACATTAGCGATTGATCGAAGATCGACCATAGTTCCTTTTATTTAATAGTAAAAAAAAAAGAGAAGCCCTCGATCGAGTAACTGGGGAGCAGGGGAAGGCCTTTACTTTATGTAGGTTCTCCTTACTACATAAGGCCCTTCAGACTAAGGTGCCCCTTTGCCCCTAACATCTTCCTAGGTTGGCAGTACTTTCTTTAATACGAGATCTCCTGACTGAACTTCCCGGGGGCGAACCCTTATTATTTATTATTTATTTTATAGGCTCGAGCCATCCTTCTCTGGTAAAGTTGGCCATGACATATCGCATCGCAGCTAATCTCTTTTCCTCACAACTGCTCATATCGTGATTTTGCCCATTGGCTTCTTCTAACTCCGCCTCCATTCCATACACTATTGAGTACGGGGTTGCCCCGGTTGAAGTTCTTACTGACGTACAATAAGCATGGAGAGCGAATGGGGGCATTTCCTGCATCTGAGGAGTGTTCCATCATTACTTCGTTTAGATAGGATTTATCCACTACGGAAGAACCCCATGGATAGCCTCCGAATTGTTCTCCTTTTCTTTGCCCCTGGAGGGTATTTCCGAGTCTTGATATACTGCTTAATGTCATGATACCACGGTCTCCCACCAGGCTCCTCTTCTATATTTAAGCAATAAGCTGGGCTATCTCTTGCTTCAATTTGCAAGTCAACCCCACAGTCTATCTTAGTCATTGAGGCTAAAGTGGGCAGAGCATCTGCATCTCCAATAGCTGGGAGAGATATTTCTGATAAGGGATCACTCCTGGTGTTCGAACTAGTCATTAATGGTCGGCTTAATTAGTATTCTTTCGGTATGTGTTGTGAATTTTTAGCCTCTCATCTTCTCTAGAGAAGCAAAACTCGAACGGATAGAACAGATGGTCCAACTACATAACTTTTTCTTTTTAATTACTTCCATGGTCGTGCCTCGTGGCACGGCAGCACCCATACTATTGAAATGGTTCGTCAGTAGAGATGTTCCCACAGGTGCCCCTTTTTCCAATGGTACTCAAATTCCTATTCCTATCCCTTCATTCCCTCTTTTGGTCTATCTACATTCAAGGAAATTCATACGCTCCACAGACAGAGCAAAAAGTAGAGTCTTGGTCAGAGCAAGCCGTCCTATTCTATTACCAGACATAATTGGGAGAAGCTCATCCGAAACTAGAGCTAGAAACGCCCTATTTCGTTTCGTTCCCGTTCTTCATTTCCTTCTTCTCGAATCCAAGGGGGACAACTCATATTTAGAATCTTTCTGCGGTGTGCTCCGTTTACTATTCTTTCGTACTTTCTTCTTTTTACCACGCGATAGGTCAGCGAAGCGTGAGCGGGCGCGGAGAAGGAAAGGCCAAACACTTTGGCCTAACGGGAATGATCAACGACGAAATGACAAGATGAGGTGCCTCGGGCACCCCCATTTAAAAAGAAGAGTCGAAGCTTTTTGTCCTGTAGCTTTCCCCGTCCCCCCTTCGTCGGGCGGTGCTTATGTGGGGGATGCGCCACCAGAAATCAGGCTTGAAACTCTCACCTTACCAACGAGCCGACAGCTGATGGCTGTT